GTTCGATTCTATCTTTTTTCTTGTTATTCTTTTATCTTTCTTTTATCTTCCCCTCATCATGCGAAATAGAGAAACCTTTTTTATCTTATATCATCAGGGTAATGATCCATCAACCCGCTGGTTCTTTTTCTGAAGTAGCAACGGGAGAATTCATCCTGGAAGTGGGAGAACTGCTGAAACTACGTGAAACCCTGACAAGGGTTTATGTACAAAGAACGGGGAAACCCTTCTGGGTTGTATCCGAAGACATGGAAAGAGATATTTTTATGTCAGCAACAGAGGCCCAAGCTTATGGAATTGTTGATCTTGTAGCGGTTGAATGACAATAAATAGCCTGAATTTCGCGTCAATTCGTGATTTAAAATGAACCCTGCCGCGTTTAATATTCTATGACTTTTATTTATTTACTATCTATTGATTGATGATTCTATTGATCTATCGATTCTATTCTATTGAATAAAAGTCATTCATAATCATACGGTTAGGATCGATCTAAACCAGCCCATTATGTATATGATTCAACATGCCAACGATTAAACAACTTATTAGAAATACAAGACAGCCAATCAGAAATGTCACAAAATCCCCCGCGCTTCGGGGATGCCCTCAGCGTCGAGGAACATGTACTAGGGTGTATGTGCGACTCGTTCAGATCATAAACTAGAACAAAGGAAAGAGAACAATGTTCGAATATCAATGATCAAATAGGATAGAACGGAAAAACAAACTACATTTACTATCTAAAAATAAGAAAATGGGGTCATATCCCTTTTATTGTGTATGAAATTTATGGTTTCTATTGGTGTAAAACCACTCACCTCAATTCAAGATGAGAAGTAATTCTCCATTGGTAGCAAATGGTTATCCATTAAGCGGAGGAAATCTTAGTAACATAGACCCCTCTTGCAAGAACGGACTAACAGGGTCAGCTACCCAGCCAACTTTCATAATTAAATACCGTTACTGTATAGGTAGAGCTCGTTGTGAAAGACCTATTACTGGATAATTCATGGGTAGAGCCGAAGAATGTGAACTATACAAGTTAGCAATAACATTGATTAAATGAAGTAAGGGCTCCGGTGTATAGAGAAGACCTCACCGTTTAAGAAGTAACCATAGAAACGATGGAATCCACTATTTAGTTATCATTGCTATTTTTTTAACCTAGTATAGTACAATTTCGTATTTCGAGGTGAAATGCCTATAAAAAAATAAAAAATCGTGGTTGGGAAGGTTATAGTAGCGAAAGCCATTGGAATTTTTAGTTTATACATTGGAAAAATCCGTTTTGTTATTAATATACTAGGAAAGGGGCAAAAGAATAACTGAAAGAAAGGAAATCTATTAGTTATTCGTTAAAGTTTCATTTATTCAATGACCAGAATTAGACGGGGATATATCGCTCGGAGACGTAGAACAAAAATTCGTTTATTTGCATCAAGCTTTCGGGGGGCTCATTCAAGACTTACTCGAACTATTACTCAACAAAAAATAAGAGCTTTGGTTTCGGCTCATCGGGATAGGGATAGGCAAAAAAGAAACTTTCGTCGTTTGTGGATCACTCGAATAAATGCAGCAATTCGTGAAAGGGGGGTATGCTATAGTTATAGTAGATTAATAAATGATCTGTACAAGAGACAGTTGCTTCTTAATCGTAAAATACTTGCACAAATAGCTATATCAAATAGGAATTGTCTTTATATGATTTCCAATGAGATCATAAAAGAAGTAGGTTGGAAAGAATCCACCGGTTAAACGGAGTTGCCCGGAGAATGAACTCCGGGAAGATCGAATAAAAATGAATAGAATTAGAATATGATAAAATATCAGAAAGTAGTCAAAATAAATATGAATCAACACGTTCAATAAAAAATTTTATTCTTCCCAGATTATTCTTTTTTTTCTTACGACACGAGACTTCAATCCGGATTCTTGGATTTTTCCAACAAAAAAGAAATCCGCGTTTGAGTTCAGATGGGCATTTGAATTCAAGTGAAGAAAGAGTAAACCTATCTTTTTCTGGCTCTAAGACTGGGAGTTCTGGTGGTCGACTCGGTTCTTTCAAATTGTTTCTCATTATTAAGAAAAGGTAACAAAGATAAAATACGAGCTTGTTTTATAGCAATAGTAATTAATCGTTGTTGTTTCAAGGTCAATCTATTCACTCGTCTAGATAATATTTTTCCCTGTTCACTAATAAATCGACTAATTAAACTCATGTTTTTATAATCAATTCGATCCCCCGATTGGATCGGGGGCAAACGCCTACGAAAAGATCGCTTGGATTTAAGAAAAGTTCGCTTAGATTTTTCCATGGTTTGGTTAGTTTATTTCTTATCCCTAAAATCCTATTTCAGCCGTATCTTTTATTAGAATAAATAAATAGGATTTGGTTTGTTTATAATTATCTTTAACTATGTTAAATATGTTATATATATAATGTCATTTTTGCCCTTTCCTTGTAAGAAAGATAAGGGCGCCGGTGCTCGGTTCGTTCGATCTATTTCTTTATCTCCCCATGAATCGTATGTTTGTTACAATATGGACAGAATTTTAGCAACTCCAATCGATTAGGCGTATTGTGCCGGTTCTTTTGAGTAATATATCTGGAAATCCCCGTTGATTCCTTATTAACACCGTTTCGAACACAAGCGGTACATTCCAAAAGAACCGGTATTCGCACATCTTTACCCTTAGCCATGAACCTCCTTTGGATTTTTCATTTACTCAACTCTTCCTTTTTCAATTCGAAACGAAAAAGAAGAAAGGAAGGAAAAAATTTGTAACTAGCTATCCTCTTATGCAAGATTTCATTACAATCAATATAGGAAATACCATAGAAAGATTTCTAAACTATATTTCAACAGTACAGTATTTCATATAATTATCGTCTAGAATACGCTTTCCCTAGAACCAGAGTTTGTATTCGACTTCCATAGAAATTTAATACATAGAAATTCATATTAATTTAATTCCAACCTGAACCCGACTCTCACAGCTGTTGAATGTAATATTCTTTCTCTTTCCTCCCTTTTTCTAGGGAAAAAAGAGAAAAGAAGGGGCTTTATTTAATTGTATCTCTAATCTTCTTTATTCCTTCCCACGTCAATAACTAGAATGAAAAAAAGGGGAACGTCAACGCATCCGGGAAAAAACGATTAATCTCTATCAATAAACCTGCCAAAGAACCGAACCATAGAGTACTTAGTACCGGTGCCACGGAAAGATATGTTTTTAGATCTCGCATTGAAAAACCTCCTTTTATAGTAATACATACATAAGATAATACATATTGAAATGTACAATCATCCAGTAAATAAGATTTACTTTTTGTTAAATACAGAAAAAACGTCCTTTTCTTCCCCACTATTCCCCAAAAAGACTCGTTTATTTTTCCTAGGGGTTCCAGAAGTATTTTACTATTATTATATGTTAAATGAGACCAAAAAGGCGAAATGGACATAAAAATTCTAGATTTTAATAGAGGCAATAACGATGTGGAAAACAAGACAGGAATTCTCTACAATGACACTGTAGACCAATGGAAGGGATGTAGCGCAGCTTGGTAGCGCGTTTGTTTTGGGTACAAAATGTCACGGGTTCAAATCCTGTCATCCCTACCTATTACTGCTCCTTTGAGCAGTAACGAGGGATTTTTTGAGATCAATTCACGTTGGACATATCATATAGAATCTTTTATTCTTATGATGATACTATATGTGTGCATACAAGATGTATTGGGGCCAATCCTTTTCTTTACAGTCTTTTCTTTTATGAGAAGAAAGCGCTCTTAGTTCAGTTCGGTAGAACGTGGGTCTCCAAAACCCGATGTCGTAGGTTCAAATCCTACAGAGCGTGATTTGTATCTTCTTCGATGGAATTTGACTGAAACACTAACTGGAACAGCAATCTTTATTTGACCTCCTGGATATTAAAGAAAGGAGGAGGTCAATCAAAAAAAGAGATGTTAATTAATCAAAGGTCTAACTGATCGCCACGCCTGTATTGTAAATAGGCAGTTACAAATAATCCAGCCAAAGTAATAGGAATTAGACCTAACACAATTCCAAATAGAAAAACTTCAATCATTTCAATTTGTTTGAAAGGAGAAAAAAGAGGTAATATCTATACCTAAATATTAATACGAATTACCATGAATCTCAATGACCAAGAATTGGCAATTAACGGGGTAAAAATACACAGAAGTTCGCAGAAAGATTTTGTGCAATTAATTTCAAATAAGTCGTATCTTGCTCAGACCAATAAATAGAGCTGAGGTTATAGTTAAAGCCGTTAGTAGAAAACCGAAATAACTAGTTATGGTAGGCATCAAGGAGCTAAATGAAATATGGTCTTTTTATACATATGTTTATAAAAAAGCACTTACCTGAGTTTCCTTTTTTGCAAAATAGGAGAAAAAAACCAATTGAAAGTTTTTGAGTCATCTATCATTATAGACAGCACTAACAAGGATAAAGTCACAACTATATAAAAAAATTGATTCATCATCTGTAACATCTACCCATACCGCGTTTGCAATCAGCAAATGCATTCTTGGATCATTTTTCAATTCAACTTATAAACGAATAATAAGAACTGGGTAGTGTAATTTCGTTTTAAAATAAAACTAACTCTTTTCCAATCATTATGGAATCAAATTAGAAAATTATTCCTATTTTTATCATTTGTTTTATTGGATCGAATCTATATATTTTAGAGCGAACATTAATCTTATAAAACTTTTACTTTCATTTTAACTAATTAGATTCCGTAATGAGTTCACTCATATAATATCTTAAATATCTTGAATGAATGAGAACAAAAAGTGATCACATGATCACTCAAAAAAATAGGTGTTTTGGTTCAACTATATTCTAAGACTAGTAATTTCTATTTTCTTTTGCTTTAGAAGTTCTATTTTGTATTTTTCATATATATATTAGAAATGCGCATCTTTTTAGTTAGGTCAAGAAAGAACCTTCAGATTTCGATCTAATACA